GTATATGAGAATTTCATCTCGTACGGCTCAAGCCGAAACATACAAATACTGGTTTAAACGGATATGGAATAGAGAGTTTCAAACTTCTTGTGGCTTAGCCACTCGACTCGATTTGACCCAAAGATACGAAGTAAGAAAAATCCAGAATATCTTTTTTGTTATGATAATGCCAATAAATATAATCTCAAGTTGGCTCATCCATCTTTCTTTATGTTAATCGTGAAAGGCCTCTTGAATATTCTCTTCCCTATCTTTTTTTTATAGGAATTTCTCTTGTTGAGACTCTATGAATAAATGGGAACCTCAGATTCATACTAGAACCATGATGATTTAAGAAAACCAAAGCTAAACTCAAAGGTTTCTGAGTAAAAACCATTTGATCATCATTTATTCAATGAATTTTATAACTCAACAAAATAGAGAGAAAGAGGCTTTTTTCGGAAGTATAAAAGAAAAAATTGTTTGATTTAGAAAAGACCTATTCACATTTTTTTTTCATCCGGTTGCGAGGTCTGAATAATAGATATGAATCATAGTTCAAATATTACTTTTCTTGATCTATTCTATATAGTACATGCTCCAGAGACTAGAATAAATATCTGACGAGGTAGAATCATCTTGATAGAGATTACAGGTTCATTCTCTGTATTATCAATAGGATCAATTATAACAAGTCACACGCTCATATTCCGGAAATAAAATATCAAAACAAATAAATTTCACGATCAAACTACCAAAATGGTATATAAGTCCAAGCCTTAGGTAATCTTAAGTTGAAGTATTAAGTAAGCATAAGTAAAATAATCTTTTTTGATTGAAAAACTAGGACTTCCTAGTTTTTCTGAACTAATTCATTGAAATTTCATCCAGTAAAACAGATGAATTATAAATTTCTAAAATAATAGATAAAAATATTGCAAATAGAGCCATCGCAACTCCCATAAGTGGTGTAGTCCCCCACCCTGGAGCTACTTTTCCATATTCCGAATTCAATGGTTTCAATAAACTCCCTACGCCAGTTCGTCTTGGCCCAGATCTAGAACTACTCTCAACGGTTTTTGTAGCCATAAATCCTCTTTCATCATGGGTTGAAATCTGTTGACTTTGTATGCCATTCCGTTGTAGTTGTAAATAAACGACATTATCGTGATCCCTTGTTATCTTGAAATTATCGAAAAAATGGAAAAAGCAACCCTAGTCGCCATCTCCATATCCGGTTTACTTGTAAGCTTTATTGGGTATGCCTTATATACCGCTTTTGGGCAACCCTCTCAAAAATTAAGAGATCCCTTCGAAGAACATGGGGACTAGTTGAAGTAACGAGCCCCATATTCATATTGGGGGCTCGTTACTTCAATGTAAATAATAAAAAATCATTTCATTTTTTTAGTTGGAACTTTAGGTGGTTCTCGAAAAAAGATAGCGAAAAAAATTATCCCTAAAGTTGAAACTAAGAGGAATGTATAAACCAATGCTTCCATAGATTTGATCGCAGTTTACAATTATAGCTTCCACACCTATTCATTTTGGATCATTTACTAATAAAGAAATTCAAAATTAAGATTTACAATTTACTACAATTTACTATCTATATAGTATGTATATCTACTCTATATAGATATAATAGATATAGTCATATCTTATTACTATTAGATTCTATTCTATTTAGTATTTATTTATTGTATTTCTTCTATATTTATATTGTATTATTCTTCTTTGATTTTGAATCTTTCTATATTCTTCGACTTCGACATAGTCTAATAGAATAAAAATAGAGAAAGAAAATAGAAAAGAAATATTAAATATTTAATATGAAATAGATAATAGATTCAATTTTCAATTAATATAAATTAATATAATATATATATATCGAAATTTAGATACTCTAAATACTAAAATACTAAAAATATTAGAATGAAATAAAAAAAAATAGAGGTAAAAGATGGCGAAGTAATTTTATATCAGACTACTTGTCTCCTTGTAATTGGATCTCCAAGTTTTTGGAATACTCCAAATTCCACTTGAGCATCCAAATCTGGATCAATACCGGCAAAAACATCTCTGAACAAGGTTCTGGCGCCGTGTCAAATGTGTCCGAAAAAAAAAGAGCAAAGCAAACGTAGCATGCCCAAAAGTGAACCAACCCCTTGGACTGCTACGAAAAACGCCATCGGATTTCAAGGTAGCCCGGTCTAATTCAAAAATTTCACCTAATTGGGCGCGTCTAGCATATTTTTTCACAGTAGCAGGATCGCTATAAATGACTCCGTTAAGTTTGCCTCCATAGAATTCAACAGTTACCCCTACTTGTTCAACACTATACTTGGATTCTGCCCTTCTAAAAGGAACATCGGCCCTTACAATTTCGTCTCCATCTACCAAAACTACCGGAAATGTTTCAAAAAAGGTAGGCATACGACGTACAAAGAGTTCGCGCCCTTCTTTATCTCTAAATATGGGGTGCCCTAACCACCCAACAGCTATTCCATCTCCGTTATCCATTGAACCTGCTCTGAATAATCCCCCTTTCGCCGGATTATTACCAATGTAATCGTAAAAAGCTAATTTTTCGGGAATTTTAGACCAAGCTTCTGATAAGCTCATATTTTTGGCTAGTCCGGCCCCAACTCTTCGATATATTTCTTGCTGGAAGTAAACCTGATCCCACTGATAACGAGTGGGACCAAATAATTCGATTGGGGTAGTTGCTGAACCATACCACATAGTTCCAGCAACAACGAAAGCTGCAAAAAAAACAGCAGCAATACTACTGGAAAGCACAGTTTCAATATTACCCATGCGTAATCCTTTGTATAGATGTTGAGGCGGACGGACACTAAGATGGAATAGACCCGCTAATATGCCCAATGTACCTGCTGCAATATGATGAGAAGCTATTCCCCCTGGAACAAAAGGATCAAAACCTTCCGCACCCACGCTGGATTTACAGATTATACTTTTCCAGTTAGTCCATAAGGATCAGATACCCATATTCTAGGACCGTATAAGCCTGTTACATGAAATGCACCAAAGCCAAAGCAAGCGACTCCTGAGAGAAATAAATGAATTCCAAAGATCTTGGGCAAATCCAAAGAAGGTTTTCCTGTACGTTCATCACAGAATATTTATAGATCCCAATATACCCAATGCCAGATAGCTGCCAAGAAGCACAAGCCAGAAAACAAAATATGTGCCCCAGCCACGCCTTCATAACTCCAAATGCCCAGATTCGTTATAGTTACTCCCGAGATACTCCAACCCCCCCACGAATTGGTTATTCCTAAACGAGTCATGAAGGGTATAACGAACATGCCTTGTCTTCACATTGGATCAAGAACAGGGTCAGAGGGATCAAAAACCGCTAATTCATATAGAGCCATCGAGCCGGCCCAACCAGAAACTAGAGCTGTATGCATTATATGAACAGAAAGTAATCGACCGGGATCATTCAATACAACAGTATGAACACGATACCAAGGTAAACCCATGTAAATACCCCTTTCTGAAAAAGAAATAGACATTATGTAACTTTATCGCATTGGAAAAGACTAGATCAAATATTTCACCTGTTCGGTATATTTTGTATAGGAAAGAATTAATATTTATTATTTATTCGTATTCCCTTCTTTTATTTTTAATGAAATAGAATAAAAAGGATTTGAAATAGAAAGAGAAGGGAACAATCATATTTATATTTAGAAGAACAAAGAGGAACAGATCTTATTCTATACCCGATAAGTACCAATACGCAATGGGGTTATTTTGAGAGAAAAAAATGTATAGATACTTTTTTAGAATTCAAAATCATTCGAACAATCGGCTGATCCGATCGATCCCGTTTGTTAAAATATCTCTTTATTCATTCTGTCTTCCTCTATGAACCTTCCAGTCCTATATATAAAGATAGAAAGTGTATATCTATATACTAAATATTCTAAATTAGAATCTATAGACTTTTATAGATATAGAATTATATTCTATTCTAGAATTCTATCTAGTCTATCTAGATAATAATATTCAGTTATATTTTTTATAATCTTATATTATAATCTTATATATTATATAATAATAATATAAATAATATTATAGAATATTAAGAAATATAAGATTATAAATAGAAATAAGATGAAGATAATAAAATCATTGTTACGTTTCCATATTAAAGTAAATTATAGTGCTTAATTTTTTTCTTTATCTTAATGCCCATTGGTGTTCCAAGAGTACCTTTTCGGATTCCTGGAGAGGAAGATGCAGTTTGGATTGACGTATAGTGCGACTTGTCAGACATATTGGTCATATGGTATTCCCCCGTTATCTCCCTCGATCGAGTATTCTTTGTTTCGCCCAATCCAATAAATATATATTTTGTATTGATTGAACCATCAATAATTCGGAGCGTGAAGCACAATAATTCCTATTGGGGATCAATATTATCAATTAAAATAATTGATGGTTTACTTGGACTGATAAAATAAAGTATCCAGGCTCCGTTCAGAGAATACCAAATTGTAAATATTAAGAGGAAAGGTAATAGAATGGGAGTGTATATATAGTGTTATTCTTCTAAATAATAAATATTCAATAAAGAATAGAAAAATACAATAATAATTAAAATAATTAATAATTTAATTAAATTATTAGATTCATTAGTGATTAAATAGAATAGAATCTATTATGTAGAATATATGATGATTACACGATTACCACTGACTATTCTTAGACTTACCATAGGGATAATCTAAAACTACCTACCAATGGAGTAGTATGATGAATACATCGAATCTTTTTGGGAAAGGTATGAAACAATAAAAAAACAAAGAAGTGGTACTGGAATCATTTGACCTATATGCGCAAATGAGATTTGGGCAAATCTTCCCCCGGAGTAGAACAAGAACCTAAAAGAATTTAAAGGCCCATTCAGGAACAAGAAAATTACATCGTAATTTGAATTTTGATGAAACAATACATCAATGAGAAGTTAGTTCAATAAGTTCATAAAATTCTTTTTGCTTTTTTACATTATAGAATAAAGGGAAGGGAAAAGATAACAAAACTCATGTGAAAAAAAGAAAGAAATAGGATTGGAATCAACACATTGATTTTTTTTTTCGCAATTCTTTTGAACCGTATGCATCCAAAGGTGCACGTACGGTTCCTCAGGGATACAATTTTGCCCTAATCAACCGACTTTATCGAGAAAGATTACTTTTTTTAGGCCAACATGTTGGTTGCGAGATCTCGAATCAACTTGTTGGTCTCATGGTATATCTCAGCATAGAAGATGATACTAAGGATCTTTATTTGTTTATAAATTCTCCAGGCGGATGGGTAATACCAGGAATAGCCATTTATGATGCTATGCAATTTGTGTCACCGGATGTACATACAATATGTATTGGATTAGCCGCTTCAATGGGATCTTTCATTCTGGTCGGAGGAGAAATTACCAAACGTCTAGCATTTCCTCACGCTTTGGCGCCAATGAGTCTTTTTATTTGATAAAAAAATAATACTATGCCTTCGCTGTATCGAATATGAATCAAATAAAGAATAAGTAATAATAGCATGGCACCTCGAGTTCGATATGAACAAACCTTTATTGTTTTTTTAGAACATTATATTTTGTATCGAGATAGTAGTATGAAAGCAGGGTTATTCCTAATTTGATTTTATGTGTCAAGCAAGAGTCAATTTTAGCGTCACAAACCATTATTCTTTCACACCAGAAGTCTCTTTATTATTTTTATGTTATGAGAAAAAGAGTTAAAAAAATGAAAAAAAAAATAAAATTCTTCTTCTTGGATCATATCAAAAAGAAACTTTGGGATTGCTAAACCACAGACGAGATGAATATATAAAGCAACAGAACTATCATAGTATCTTTTTAACTACTACGAAAGGAAGGGTGGTAAATGGATTATTATTTGGATCGGATAGGTTCTATTTATTCTTTTCGATAGAATTTTTTCTAACAAAAAAATAAATTCCATTGCAGAGCCGTATGCAATGTACAAAAAATGCCCGTACGGTTGTTTAATTCTATTTTTTATTGTTATTTGAATTTTCCCTTCCCCTTACTTTAACCCAATCGTGCAATATATAGATAGAAGAACCGTTCATTATGTTATATCAATATCATCAGGGTTATGATTCACCAACCTGCTAGTTATTTTTACGAGGCACAAGCAGGGGATTTTATCCTGGAAGCAGAAGAACTATTGAAACTTCGCGAAACTCTCACAAAAGTTTATGTACAAAGAACGGGCAACCCTTTATGGGTTATATCCGAAGATATGGAAAGGGATGTTTTTATGTCAGCAACAGAAGCCCAAGCTCATGGCATCGTTGATCTCGTAGCGGTCGAAAATGAAAATACTGGGGGTTCCATATAAATATATGAATTCCTTTTAAAAATTCAAATTTTCTGTGTGAATAGAAATCATTCATAATCATCAACTATCAGGTTAAGATCGATCTAAACCAACCCGCTCTATTCTATCTAGAATGAGACTCTATAGACACGCTATGCCAACCATTAAACAACTTATTAGAAACGCAAGACAGCCGATAAGAAATGTCACGAAATCTCCCGCTCTTCGAGGATGTCCTCAGCGTCGAGGAACATGTACTAGGGTGTATGTGCGACTCGTTCAGTTCAGATCATGAGTTTGAATAAATTAAATAAAAAATTTTTTAGTTGAAGACGGTCATTTAATTGACTAGTATCTAGAAATGAAGATCTATCATTTACTTATTAATTTATGGTTTCTATTGGTGCAAATCCAATCATTCCGTTTGAGATGAGAAGGGATTCTCCATTGGTAACAAAGAGTTATCCATTAAGCGGAGGAAAAAGATTCTGCTCCTATTCCTTTTCTTGAAAAAACGGACTAACAGGGTCAGCTACCTAGCCAACTTTCAGAATTAAATACCGTCACTGTATGGATAGTTTCTTTGTGAAAAGGACTAATACTTTCTAATTTGAATTTAAAAATAGATATGTAGAGCCAAAGAATGTGAACTATACAAGTTCACAATAAAATTTGATGAAATGAAAAAAGGGGCTCCGGTGTATAGAGAGGACCTCACCGTTTCAAAAGTTGCCATAGAAACGAGGGAACCCACTATTCTTTTTTCTTTAGTAGTAGCGAGATACCTCGAAGAAATAAAAAATCGTGGTCGGGAAGGTCATAGTCGCAGAAGCCATTGGAATTTATATTTTATATATTGGAATAATCCGTTTTGTTATTAATCGACCGGAGGAAAAGGATGACTGAAAGAAGAGAAATCAATTAGTTATTCAAGAAAGTTTCATTTGATTCAATGACCAGAGTTAAACGAGGATATACAGCTCGGAGACGTCGAAAAAAGATTCGTTTATTTGCATCAACCTTTAAAGGGGCTCATTCAAGACTTACTCGAACTACTACTCAACAAAGAATGAGAGCTTTGGTTTCCTCTCATCGAGATAGGAGCAGAAAAAAGAGAGATTTTCGTCGTTTGTGGATCACTCGGATAAATGCGGTAACTCGTGAGGATAGGCTATTCTATAGTTATAGCCTATTCATCCACAATCTGTACAAGAGACAATTGCTTCTGAATCGTAAAATACTTGTGCAAATAGCCCTATCAAATAAGAATTGTTTTGATATTATTTCAAATAAAATTTTTAATCAGAAAAATACAAATCAAATAAAAGAATCTTAATAGAATCTATTATACAGGAAACAAGAATGATTGAAACAGGATTTCCCGGAGAATGGACTCCGGGAAGATAGAAGAAAAATAGATTCAGATTTGAGTAGTAAGAATAAACGAACATCTTTCAAGAAAAAAAGATTTATTCCCTATTTTTCCTTTTTTATAATATAAGAATCCAATCTGGATTTTAGTTTTTTCGAGCAAAACATTAATATGAGCTTGAGTTCTGATTGGAGTTTTGAAGAGTCTATTTATTTATTTTTGGTCCTAGGACCTGTAGTTCTAGGGATCGACTCCACTCTCTCCAATTGTTTCTCATTATTACGAAAAGGTAACAAAGATAAAATACGAGCTTGTTTTATAGCAATAGTAATCAATCGTTGTTGTTTAAAGGTCAACCTATTCGTTCGTCTAGATAATATTTTTCCTTGTTCACTAAGAAATCGACTAATTAAACTCATGTTTCTATAATCGATTTGATCCCCCGATCCAATTGGGGGTAAACGTCTACGAAAAGATCGCTTGGATTTACGAAAAGGTTTTTTGGATTTATCCATGGTTTGCTTATTCCTTGTTTGTTTATTCCTTCTAGATAAATTCTAGATAAAATAAAATAGAATCCTATTTTTTTCTTATTCATTTAAGATTCGAATAAGATAGGATTTGTTTTGTATTATATATGTTAAGATGTAAAGCTTCCCGCTACTCGGAAAAATAAAACACGCATTCCGTTCCATCTATTTCTTTATTTCCCCATGAATAGTATACTTTTGACAATAGCGACAGAATTTTCTCAATTCTAGTCGATTGGGTGTATTGTGTCGATTCTTTTGAGTAATATATCTAGAAATGCCCGGCAATTCTTTATTGACACCCTTTCGAACACAACAGGTACATTCCAAAATCACTATAATTCTAATATCTCTACCCTTGGTCATGAACCCCCTTTTCATTTTGGATCGACTTCATTTTAGAACTCTCTTTCTTTTCTTTTTAATCCGATTTTAATCCGAACCAAAGAAAAAGATTCATATTCATTAATAGAAGAATATTAAGAATATCACAATGAATATTGTAATAATTAATTAATACAATTTTTTCTAACTAGGAATTATTCCTATCCTAATCTCAGTATTTTCTTCTTTCTATGTTATAATTTCGTAGAATTGCCCCTAGACTGGATCCACATTTACATTTCTTTTCCCCAAAATTATATCGTAGATTCACTGTATTTTAACTGAAGTTCGATACACTCTCTCTCTCTATTTTTAGGATAGGAAAGAAAAAAGGAACAAAATTGGAATCATGTTACGTAGAATTGTATCTCAAATCTTCTTCATTTTTTCACAGATTAATACAAGAATTCAATTAGGATGAAAAAAAGGGGAATGACAAGGCATCTGGAAATAAACGATTAATTTCTATCAATAGACCTGCTAAAGACCCAAACCATAGAGTGGTTAGCGCAGGTGCCGTTGAGAGATATGTTTTTATATCTCGCATTTAAAATCCTCCTTCTTCTTTTATTTTCTATTTTTTTCTTATTTATTTTAATTCTTTATTTGTATTTTATATTGTAATACATATATGATCCTAGTTCGATATTCTAATACATAGATCATAGATAATCCGATATCTTAGTTCAAGATCATTTGTTTTTGCTTGAAATGAATTTATAATTAGGAATTACTAACTAAAATGCATATGTACAATGCCCCAGCATATTCAATTTTGCCGTCCCCTCAAAAAAATGACAAGAACATTCTCTACCTATATAGATAATAGATAGGTAGAGCAAAAAAGAAGGATGTGGAAAATAAGACATGAATTTCACTGTACAACAATTTTTTAAAGGGATGTAGCGCAGCTTGGTAGCGCGTTTGTTTTGGGTACAAAATGTCACAGGTTCAAATCCTGTCATCCCTACCTATTCTTTCTCCTATGGACAGTTACGGGGGATTTATTGAGTAAAATCGGGAATTTTTGGACATAATCTTTTGTTTTACATACTATACATATACAATGCTTCGAGGGTAAAAAAATACTTTATTTAATAGTATCTACTGTTATAAGATATAAGAAAGCGCCCTTAGTTCAGTTCGGTAGAACGCGGGTCTCCAAAACCCGATGTCGTAGGTTCAAATCCTACAGAGCGTGATTCCATTTATGTTATGTCGAATTACAATGAAATAACTGACCAAAACAAAGTAGAATTGCAACTTAAATTCGACCTCCTACAAGGAGGAGGTCGATTAAAAAAGAGATGTTACTCAATCAAAGGTCCAACTGATCACCGCGCCTATATTGTAAATATGCAGTTACAAATAATCCTGTTTAAAGTAATAGGAATTAGACCTAAGACGATTCCAAATAGAAAAACTTCAATCATTTCAATTTGTTTTAGGGAATAAAAAGAGAGGTAAGATCTATCCCTAAATATTAATCTGAATTATCCGTGAATCTCAATGACCAGGGATTGGCAATTGACGCGGAAAGGAACCCTAGAATATTCAAAATGAAATATTCTGAGAGGCTTTGATTTTTATTTTTGTAAATTGTTTATTGAATTTCATTCATTTTAAATAAATCTTAAATAAGTCGTATCTTGTTCAAACCAATAAAGAGAGCTGGGGTTATAGTTGAAGCAGTCAGTAAAAAACCAAAATAACTAGTTAGAATAGGCATGAAAGAGCTAAATTAGATATGTTCTTTTACTACATATATGAATAAAACATTTACCTAAGTCTCAATCCAGATACGACGATAAGAAAAAATAATTTAAAGAATTTGTTTAGTTCCAATTGAAAGTTCTTGATTCATCAGTCATTATAGATGGACACTAAAAAAAATCTTGACTTTTTCAAAAGATTGAAAATTAAATAAGAACAACTTCTATGACCCTTTTAGCTTCTATATTCTTTCCATATTAAAGAATTCCATCTTTGTTTTGTATTTTTGTATTGTAGTTCCATAAGGAAGGAACTCTTGGGAAGATATAATATAACAACAGTTGCATCACGAATATGGATTGTTCCAACGATATCTTTTTTTTTTTCTTTTCGCAAATCTTAAAAATACTAAATATAAAAAAGAATAATAAAGAATATGAAATCTAATTCAGATATATTAATTCCAATTAACCAATGAAAAATAAAATAGTAAAGAATTGAATAGATAGGGGTATTAATAAAAAATTCCATTTTGAATAATTACTATTTAGAATAGTAATAAGAACTTTAGTTTAGAAGTTCAAAGTGAAATAGTATTAGCAGCATATTTATTCTATGAACGAACAATTAAAAATTACTTGAATAAAACGAGAGGATTCAAAAAAAGAAAATATGAACTGAACCACCAAAGTATTTTATATATTTCACATCCCATATAATGGGATTTTATAAATATAATGAGATCTTTCAATCATGATATCTCTCATTAATTATTATAGCCCATCCATATCTTATATTATAAGGAAAAGACATTGATACATAGACAAGGGAGATATAGCAATAGCATTTACTTTCGGTAATGTCGAGGCTGCGTTGCTACGCTAGAGGAAGGATAGCTATACTGATTTGGTCTACTCTAAATACACCTTTGGTACAAAATTGACGATCTCACAAAGATCCAGTATCAGTAGTTTTAGATTTACTGATTTCATCTTTCACGGAATTGGCCCGCCTTTTTTTTGAACATACAAGAATTTGTGGAGTTAAACATGTCTGGAAGCACGGGAGAACGTTCTTTTGCTGATATTATTACTAGTATTCGATACTGGGTCATTCATAGCATTACTATACCTTCCCTATTCATTGCGGGTTGGTTATTCGTCAGTACGGGTTTAGCTTACGATGTTTTTGGAAGTCCTCGGCCAAATGAATATTTCACAGAGAGCCGACAAGGAATCCCATTAATAACTAGCCGTTTTGATTCTTTGGAACAACTCGATGAATTTAGTAAATCCTTTTAGGAGGTTCCCAATGACTATAGATCGAACCTATCCAATTTTTACAGTACGATGGTTGGCTGTTCACGGACTGGCTGTACCTACTGTTTTTTTTAGGGTCCATATCAGCAATGCAGTTCATCCAACGATAAACCTAATTAAAATTATATTGTAGACATGAAAGAGTAAGACTTTGATCTATTCAAAAACATATGGAATTTCAGTCAACATAATCCAGATATTATATTCTTAGAAATGACAAAACGGATCCTTTGTTCTGATGTTTCAAACCACTATATTCTATTCCTTTTTTATTATGATGTTTTTGAATAATTGAATCTATTGACTGATTCCTAATTTCTGTCGTTCCTAACATAATATTAACTATTATGTCAATATTTTTAATAGGAAGCAACAAGAAACATATATTTTATGAATAATCCAATACGTATGTATTTATCCATATGAAACATCCTGCAAATCCTTTTCTTTTTATACTCAACTATTTATACTAAAATAAAACAAATAATAAAAAGAAAAGAAAACTTCAATGAGATAATAAAGAAAGATTTGGATATGCGTAAAGATCCAATCCGCTTTTCAGCCGAAGAAACAAAACAAGAGAAACCTTTTTTTGTTTTAATTCTTTTCCTAAGTTATAAGTTGAAGTGAATTGAATAAGTTCTATTTGTTAAATTATACCCGGAAAAGAAAACAAGGAATAAGAATCTTTGGCAAACAGGAGAAGAATCCTGATTCTTTCGATACAAGACGACACAAAAAAAGACTTTTCTTGTGTCGTCCTGTATCGAATAGACGATTAGGAAGACTTTCTATAAATCTTTTTTTTTTACTCTCATTTTTCCCGTCTTGTATTTTATGCCTTTGTATTTGTATACTGATTACTTATTTACTATTATTAGTAATGGTATATAAGTTATGAGTTTCAGACACCCCGCAAAATAAAAAAGAATAAAAAAAAAAACAAATAAAGAAAAGATTTATAGAATCTTTAGAATCATATATCATTCTATTGATAAACAATAATTTGGCACTTTTACCAACTTTATTTTAATGAATTTATAGATCTATAAATTCATTTCGTACAACTGAACCTTTTCAAACTGTTTCTTTTTCAGAACCAAAAAGATTTGTGCCAAAATTACAGATGCCAAGAAGAACAGAGGGCCTTGGACTCGTAATGGATCTTGAAGCACTATTTCTGTGTCTCCCTGACTAAAAACCCTTACATTTGGATTACTTGTTAATGGTTGATCAAGCTTGATGGATTCACCTTCTGAAACAAGAAGTTCTGGTCCTGGAGGTATAATATCAACCACTTGACGTCCTTCTGATGCATCAACTATGGTTATTTAATATCCCCCTTTTTTTTCTTTACGTGCTATTCTGCTTACTATACCAGCAGATGTAGCATTATAAACTGTATTGTTACTCTTGCTACCATCAGGATAAATCTGACCCCTCCCTCTGTTCCCACCTACATATATGGGATATTTTAAGAAGTAAACGTCTTTTTTCGTAACAGGTTCGGGGGAAAGAATAGGAAAGACGATTTCACTATATTTATGACCGGGAACAGGACCTATCACAAGAATATTTCTTTTATTAGGACGATAACACTGAAAAGAAAGATTGCCCATCTTTTCTTTCATTTCGGGAGAAATACGATCGGGGGGGCTAATTTGAATCCCTCGGGTAAAATAAGAACAGCTCCTACATTCAAAGCTCCTTTTTTACCATTAGCAAGAACTTGTTTCAGTTGCATATCATAAGGAATTCGAACAACTGCTTCAAATACAGTATCGGGAAGTATAGCTTGCGGAACTTCAATATCCACGGGCTTATTAGCTAAATGGCAATTGGCACATACAATTTGCCCAGTTGCTTCTCGTGGATTTTCATAACCCTGCCGCGCAAAAATGGGATATGCATTTGAAATAGATGCTCGAGTTATTACATATATCATGATCGATACATAAATGGATCGAGTCATCTGTTCTTTTACCCAAGAAAAAGTATTTCTATTTTGCATGGTCCAATCATCGATCCCCAAAATTTATACAATAAATTTGATAGGTAGCTAGTAGAATTCCCTATCCACAAGTTTGCCATTGTATTGATTGTATTGAAAGAATTGTGCTGGTGGAATATAATATGAATACCTTGAATTGAAAGGGTAGAAGTATAAAGAATAAGTAAGATGAAAAATAATTTCTTTATACACAAAAAAAGATTATGATTTTATTGATATCAAGAGATCAGATAAATTATGCATTCATTGAATGATAAATTACTACAAGCGAAGGAGATACACGATTTAAAAAATGGAAGATCCAATATTTCACAATTGTATCTAGAATGACTGGAAAAGTGGAAACAAGACCAGATAGAATCTGATCATTCTGAGCCAATCCAAAATCGTTGTAGATCAAACCAATCATTAGTTCCCAACCATGGGTCGAGTGAAATCCGATCCATAAATCAGTAACTAAAAGAATCAAAAAAGCTTTGATTGTATCACTTAAGTTATAGAGAAATTCCTGAATCCAAGAATTTAGAATGAAAAGTTCTTCATTACCCAGAAAAAAATAACCACCTAGAATAGCGAAACAAATTAGATTTGTAGAGAAATGTAAAATGATATGAAAATGAGATTCATTTTGTCTTTGGAATAATTGTATTGTTTCCTTGTGCATCCCTATACGAAGCCTTTGCATATGTGTCTCCGAGTACTCCTTTATCATCTCGTCCAAAAGGTATAGTTCTTCTAATTCCATAAATTTTTCTAGAACATTTTTCTCTTGAATATCATTCAAAATGATTTCAGATTACCTGGTATTCCACCAATTAAGAACCCAAGTTTCTAGACATTTATTAAACGAGAAAGAAACCCACCAGGGCAAAAAGAGTATAGACACAAGATATGGGAGGGAAGCCAATGCTTTCTTTTTTTTTTTTTTAGTTGATTTCTTAGAATTAATTGATAGTAATCTTAGTAAACTTTTTATAGTATATAGTATATAGATGCATTTATTTCCTCTGCATCGACTCTGATCTATGATACTATCGGAGTTAAATAAGGGATCTAAAGAAGAACAGGGGCTATACTTTATTAGTAACAAGTAAAAACTTTGTATTTTTGTATGTAATACAATCGAGATGTTGTGGGGATAAATACCAACCAAAGACATGAGACAATCCAAAAAGCACTTGATCATGATCAAAATTGTAAGCCTGCTTGGATATTGAGCATTTCTTTGTTGCCAGAACTAAATCCTTTGCAATAAATAAAACTCAGGGAAATGAAATTTTATAAATCTTTTCTTAAATAGAGTCATTCTATATTATAATTATATATGTAGATATGTATGAAATATAGATCTTCTATGGATCTATTTCTGTGATTATTTTTATTCTTGCTCGAGCCGGATGATAAAAAATTATCATGTCCGGTTCCTTTGGGGGATGGATTCACAAGAATTCACCTATCCAAATAACAAAAAAACCTGATTTGAATGATCCTGTATTAAGAGCTAAATTGGTTAAAGGGATGGGACATAATTATTATGGAGAACCTGCATGGCCCAATGATCTTTTATATATCTTTCCAGTAGTAATTCTAGGCACTATTGCATATAGTGTGGGCTTAGCAGTTCTAGAACCGTCAATGATCGGCGAACCAGCGGATCCATTTGCAACTCCGTTGGAAATATTACCCGAATGGTACTTCTTTTCCGTATTTCAAATACTTCGCACAGTACCTAATAAGTTATTGGGTGTTCTTTTAATGGTTTCAGTACCAATAGGGTTATTGAAAATACCCTTTTTGGAGAATGTCAATAAATTACAAAATACATTTCGTCGTCCAGTAGCTACAACAGTCTTTTTGATCGGTACCACAGTAGCTCTTTGGTTAGGTATTGTAGCAACTTTACCTATTGAAAAATCCCTAACTTTAGGTCTTTTTTAAATTGATTCAACCGTTAAATAATACGACATAGGTATCTAAGGAAGATCCAGAAGGGGATCTTCCTTAGATACCTATGTCGTATTATGATATATTCTGCAAATATATGGACCGTGTCGGAGATTAAAAACTAATTCTATTCTTTTTTATTTCTCAAAACTCAAGAATGAAAAAATATCAAATGGATTTAAAATGAAAACTCTTCCTTAGGTAAATTGATTGCAAAATTCTTCTGTAGAGTGCCCAATATCTTTTTTACATCTTCTATGCTAAGATATTTCATTTTCGTAAGATCTTCTTGACTGTGACTCAAAAGGTCCAATAATGTATGTATATTGAACCTTTTCAGACAATTATAGGTCCTGGAAGACAATTCTGATTGGTCAATAAAAATCTGATTGGTCAATAAAAATACATGTCAATGGAATTCCTTTTTTGTTTTTCTTGAGATTAGTGAATATGTCTTGAAAGGAAAAAGGGGGTAAATCCCATCTGTTTTCATTTTCCTCAAAACCCATGTCCTCTTCCTCTGCATGTAGAAAAGGAATCAATAAATCAATCAAATTACGAGAAGCTTCATAAAGTGCTTCTTTAGGAGTTAAACTTCCATTCGTCCATATTTCTAGAAAGAGTATCTCTTTTTTTTTATTACCATTCCCATAAGAATGAATACTATGATTCGCATTTCGAACAGGCATAGATGCAATATCTATAGGATAACTTCCATTGTGAGAGTCATTTGTGGATTTCATATGATATCCGCGATCTCTATTGATTTGTAATTCAATACACAAATCAATCGGTTCTGTCAGATTAGCTATATGCTGTGTCGTGTCAACTATTTGTACAGAAGGTGGCGAGATGATATCTTGAGCTGTTATGTATTTTGGACCCCTGACGCAAATGGATGCGTCCCTAACTCCATAGAGATTACTTCTTAATACAATCTCTTTCAAATTTATTAAAACCTCATGTACTGATTCTTCAATACCTGCTATCGTAGAATATTCATGCAGCGCATTATCAGATGTTGCACATGTGATACATGTTCCTTCCATTTCTCCAAGTAAAGCCCTTCGCATAGCGATGCCTATAGTATCGGCTTGGCCTTTCATAAACGGGGACAGAATAAAACGACCATAACAAAGACGCGCGCTGTCTACTCTTGATTCAACACATTTCCATTGTAGTGTTCGAGTGGATCCTGCTACTTCTTCTCGAACCATACTATTATTTTTCTTTTATTTATTATTATTGGAATTGGATCAGATTCTTGAATCATTTATTTCTCTTGGAATCTCTCGAATTCTTATTTCTACACACGTCTTTTTTTAGGGGGGCGACATCCATTATGCGGCATGGGTGTTACATCACGTACGAAACTTAATAGCATCCCATTTCTACGAATGGCTCGTAATGCCGCATCTCTTCCGAGACCTGGACCCTTTATCATAACTTCTGCTCGTTGCATACCCTGATCCACTAATGTACGAATAGCATTAAATGCTGCCGCTTGAGCAGCATAGGGTGTTCCTTTTCTTGTGCCTCTGAATCCAGAAGTACCTGCGGAAGCCCAAGAAATCACTTGACCTCGTACGTCTGTAACAGTTACAATAGTATTGTTGAAACTTGCTTGAACATGAATAACTCCTTTTGGTATTCTACGTTCATTCTTATTTGAACCAGTATGTGCATTCTTACGTAAACTAATTTTTACTATAGGTTTTGTCATATTTTATTAGATCATATTCATAAGAATAAAATAAAAAGAAAGAAAAAAAGATTCATTTTCATATGAAATGGATATCCTCGTATCTTTCTGTAGATTTCTGATTCTTCTTTCTTTTTACATGTACATGGGTTTTTCTTTTAAAAAGTTCTTGATTTATAACTTGAGAGGGATTACCCCTGTCTCTGTTTATGTCTCGGATTGGAACAAATGACTATAATTCGCCCTCGCCTACGAATCAAGCGACATTTCTCACAAATTTTACGAACAGAAGACCTTATTTTCATATTTATAATTCCTTACTTTCATTCTGAGTCTATTTTTTTGGAAACAAAAATCAGTTTGTTACATTTTTGAACTTCAAATTATATCCCTACGAAAAGGATGGATGTTTAAAAGAATGATCTAATCGTTTGAATCTTTTTTGCGAAGTCTATAAATTATACGTCCCCTCGTTGAATCATAACGACTCATTTCAATTTTGACTCTATCCCCGGTTAGTATACGTATAAAACTGCGCCTGATTCTCCCTGAAATATAACCTAGAATTAGATCTTCATTATCTAATCGAACTCGGAACATACCGTTGGGAAGTGATTCAGTAATTAAACCCTCGCGAATCAATTTTTGTTCTTTCATTCCAGGGAACCCCCTTTCAGTATTAACTAATAGAGGAAGAGTTCTATAATTTACTTCTCCTCTCTATTTTACAAATAGTAAGTTCGAGAGAAAATTAGGGTACTCCAGGAGAATTACCATATATAACACAAGATTTCTCCTCCAATTTTTTCTAGTCGAGCTTCTCGATCTGTCATTATACCTCGAGAAGTAGAAAGAATTACAATTCCCATTCCACCTAAAATTTTAGGAATTCGTTGATAGTTGGAATAGATTCGTAGACCGGGTCGACTGATACGCTTTAAAATTATTTTATTTCCTTTCCTAGTCTTTCTATGTCGTAAGGTTGAAACCAAGAAATTTTTTTGACTTTCTTGATGTTTTCGAACGTTTTCAATAAAACCTTCTCGTAAAAGTATTTTAACAATGCTTTTAGTGATATTAGTAGATATTATTTGAACTCTTCCCTTTTGATCTATGTCAGCATTTCTTATAGAAGTTATTATATCGGCAATAATGTCCCTACCCATGACTCACTATAGTTATTGGTGCCTCCTCATTTTGATATGATCAACATGCTTCTTTTTTGTTTTATTTTTTATTGGATTCTTTTTTTTTTTTTTGAAATTATTAAATTCTAAGAAATTATTAGAAAATTATTAGAAATTGAAAGTATATACATGAGACACAATCTATTAATCGGATTTATTTCAGATATTTGAATTTTTAATATTATATTTTCATCTATAAAACTTCGGGTGCTAATGAAACTATTTTAGTAAAATTCAAATGTCGCAATTCCCGAGCAATCGCACCAAAAATTCGAGTTCCTTTTGGATTTCCTTCTTGATCAATGATAACCGCTGCATTGTCATCATATCGTATTATCATGCCGTTGTTACGTTTGAGTTCTTTACACGTGCGTACAATCACAGCTCTAATTATTTCTGATCTTTCTAGAGGCGTGTTGGGCACTGCTTCTTTGATTACAGCAACAATAACATCGCCAATATGAGCATATCGGTGATTACCAGTTCCTATGATTCGAATACACATCAATTCTTGAGCTCCACTGTTATCCGCTACATTCAAAAAGGTCTGAGGTTGAATCATATCATTTTTATTGAAATATCTTATTTCAATGCAAGGGATAATGGAAAAAATAAATATTGTCTGTCCAGAGATAAAGAAATCTGTGGCTTTTTTTTCATTCTAAATGCTTCTTTCCTTCTTCTTTTATTTTTGTTTACCTATCCTGAAATAACAAATTGAGTTTGTATAGGCATTTTGCATGCTGCTATTTCCATAGCAGCTTTGGCTACAGTTTCTGATACTCCACTCATTTCATAAAGTATTCGCCCCGGTTTCACAACGGATACCCAATATTCGGGGGATCCCTTGCCCGAACCCATACGCGTTTCTGTAGGTCTTACAGTAATAGGTTTGTCGGGAAATATACGTAACCATATCTTTCCACCACGACGTGCATATCGTGTCATTGCTCTTCGCCCTGCTTCTATTTGTCTAGCTGTGATCCAAGCAGGTTCGAGTGCCTGAAGAGCGTATCTGCCAAAACAAATATGATTACCTCGGCAAGATATTCCCTTCATTCTACCTCTATGTTGTTTACGAAATCTGGTTCTTTTGGGGTTATAGTTGATGGTTGTTTCTGAATTCCATCTCTACTGCAGAGCCGGACATGAGAGTTTCTTCTCATCCAGCTCCTCGCGAATGAAACGATTCAATAATATTACATATACACAACACATGTATTTATGTATTTCATTCTATCAAAAGAAAGAATATACTAAATCTTTTTTATATTGGATTTGGTCACACGGTTCACTTTATATTTTCTATCTAACTAGGCGTGTTTGTTTATATTGTTTATAGTTTATATATAAATTTAGATAGAATACTTCTTTCTTTTATCAAGATTTCTAAAGTATTAGACTTAACCTCTATTGAATCATGCCAATAGTCATCCAATAAATGGAATTATTAAATAAATTAAATGAAAGCAAAATAAATAAAGGTTTCGCAGGCGAATATCGACTCTTTCCTCCTTAATTTGTAGAGTCAATTCATGACCATTCAGAATAAATAAATTTTTTATTGGTTGATTTCGCCATCCTACCCAATGAATCATTAGGATTCATTCGTTTTCAAGAAAATCCTATGTAATCACAGGTTCCCTCGTTCCCATAGCTTCTCTATTAATGTTTAGGTCTGAACTCTGCAATGGAGCTTTTAACAAAATATGTTATTTGTTTCCGAGTAAATCTCCTCAGTTTTTCTTAACCCGAAGCTCAATTAAATTATTCTCTATTTTCTATTATTTATATTATTTATTATATTATTTATAATTTATATTTTAATTTTATTTCTATTATTATTCTATTATTATAATTATATTTTTTCTATTTTTTATTTGTATCTTTTTTATTCTATTGTAATTGTATATCTTGTATTCTTATTTTATATTGATGTTGATGCTTTATAACACTGCCTTTTTATGGGTTAATTCTTCATAAACCATACATAAGGAAATCATATATCATTGAGATCCTTGATTCTCTCTTTCTATCATCCTTCCATTTTTACACACCCCTTCTTTTTTTTTTTTCACAATTCATAATCAGATTTCTTTTTTATGACAAAGAATTTCAGTTGCTACAACTATATGATAGATTCGGTCATTATAGTGACTGTTTCTTGGGATCTCGACAATACGAAGCAATAAGTTAGTTATTAGTTTTGAGTTTCTTTAGTTTTGATAGTTACTAAGTTTATAGTGAGGTCAGTCTGTTTTTTTTTCAATCTCAATTCTAAAGAAAAAACTAACGAGTCACACACTGAGCATAGCAATTATACTAAAATTTAAATTAAATAATTAAATAAAGAGTAAATCAAATTTTTATTAAACCTTATATAATTATAATTGTTCGTTTTTATTTGATTAAGAAAAAAAGGTCCATTATTCTTATTTTCTTATTCTTGGTTTACAAATATCCAAATTTTGATACCTAAGACTCCATAGATAGTTCTAATTGTATGGGAACAGTAATCAATTTTAGCACGAATTGTTTGTAAAGGAACCCTACCTTCTCTGATCCATTCGACACGTGCAATCTCTTTTCCGTCGATACGCCCTGCAATTTGCACTTGAATCCCTTTTGTACCCGTTTGTTCAGTTAATTCAATAGCTTTTTTCATTGCCTTTCGAAATGAGACTCTATTTTTTAATTGTAAAGCTATATATTCTGCAAGAATATTGGGTTGTCCATAGGGCTTTTCAATTCTTGTGATAGCAATGTTGAGTCTCCGTTTTACAGAATTAAACTTGTTTTGTACATTCATCTGTAATTCTTTGACTCCCCGTGTTCTTCCTTCTATTAATAAATTGGGAAATCCAATATAGATTATGACATGAATTAAATCTATTCTTTTTTGAATTCCTATATGGGCAATTCCTTCAAAACCTGAGGATATTTTCTTATTCTTTTTTACAAAGTCCTTAATACAATTCCGTATTCTTTCATCTTCTTGTAGACCCATGGAAAAATTCTTTGGTTTTGCGAACCAAAAAGAATGATGACTTTGAGTTGTTCCAAGTCTGAAACCAAGTGGATTTATTTTTTGTCCCATATTTTTATATTATTTTTATTTTTTCATCCATTTTTTTCTAAATAGGAATCTAAATTTTAGATTTTTCTTTTAAAAAAATCTTTATATGACAAGTGGTTTTTTTTATGAGATAACTACGCCCTCGAGCCCGGGGCCTTAACTTTTTCACAATAGCACCTCTATTGACTTCAGCTTTACTAATAAATAAATCAGCTTTATTCAAATCCATATTATGACTAGCGTTTGCTGCTGCAGAATAAACTAATTTTAAGATTGGATAAGATGCCCAATAAGGCATTAGTTCTAGTATCATGAGTGTTTCCTCATAAGAGTGTCCACGAATCTGATCAATTACTCTTCGTGCTTTGAAAACAGACATACATATATGTTGAGCTAAAACTTTTGCTTCTCTATACGAATTTTCGTTCCTTATCATAAAAGTTCTCCCCCGCCAATGAATGATAAGTGCCTAGGTGAAGTATAGTATAAGATAAGTCAGATATCTATCTTGTTAGATTATATTTCTATAAATTCTATAAAGTCAAAGTCTTATTAGTATACTAGAAAAAAGAAATATACCTATGCTCTTACTATAAGATAAAAAGATAAAGACTCTTAAGATATTAAGATAAGGCTTTTCGCATGAATACTTAGTAGAACGACTAACGACGAGATTTATTATCGTTTCTAGCGTGTCTCACGAAAGTGAGAGTAGGTGCGAATTCTCCCAATTTGTGACCGACCATACGATCTGTGATATAAATAGGTAAATGTTCCTTTCCATTATGAATAGCTATTGTATGGCCAATCATTGTGGGTATAATGGTAGATGCCCGAGACCAAGTCACTATGATTTCTTTCTCCTCCCTCCTGTTGAGTTTTTCAATTCTTCCCGATAAATGATTAGCTACAAAAGGATTTTTTTTTAGTGAACGTGTCACGGCTGATTACTCCTTTTTTTTTTTACATTTTTTAAATTGGCATTCTATGTCCAATATCTCGATCTTAATCTGAAGTATAATGATGAATGGAAAAAAGAGAAAATCCTTTAGCTAGATAAGGGAAGGGGCGGATGTAGCCAAGTGGATCAAGGCAGTGGATTGTGAATCCACCATGCGCGGGTTCAATTCCCGTCGTTCGCCCATCGCATTATTTCCAATTCAAAAAATTCGATTCTCAATGTTCCTATTTACGGCGACGAATAATAAAACTATCACTATATTTGTTCCTTTTCCTACTTCTTCTTCCAAGCGCAGGATAACCCCAAGGGGTTGTGGGTTTTTTTCTACCAATTGGGGCTCTCCCTTCACCGCCCCCATGGGGATGGTCTACAGGGTTCATAGCTACTCCTCTTACTACAGGACGCTTACCTAGCCAACACTTAGATCCGGCTCTACCCAAACTCTTTTGGTTCACCCCAACATTACCCACTTGTCCGACTGTTGCTAAGCAGTTTTTGGATATCAAACGGACCTCCCCAGATGGTAATCTTAATGTGGCCGATTTGCCCTCTTTTGCAATCAGTTTCGCTACAGCGCCTGCTGCTCTAGCTAATTGTCCACCCTTTCCAAGTGTGATTTCTATGTTATGTATGGCCGTGCCTAAGGGCATATCGGTTGAAGTAGATTCTTCTTTTTTCTCAATCAAAACCCCTTCCCAAACTGTACAAGCTTCTTCCAAAGCATACGGCTTTCTAGATGTATATGATGATATCTAGACAGATGGATCTTATATGAATCGTATGATGAAGTACCACATGAGTGGATATAGTGGATATATAGGAATCAAAATCTGCCGAATCACTCATGTTATGATCTTCTACATCCTAGGTCTCCCCGTTCCGTCATCTGGCTTATGTTCTTCATGCAGCATTCAGACCGGATGACTCTATGAAATTACGTCGATACTTCCACATATTACGGGTAACGTAGGAGACATCTCTATTTTTCCCCGGGGGGTCTTTCTAATTACCACTGCTTAGCTTTCAATTCGCCTCTGACCATCAAATGAAATGTGAATAACCCGTCCTCCTCTCTTTGAAACAAGGGGCGCTTCCGGTTCTGTGCGCGCTTCAAACAATTCTGTCTTCTCCATATTACCATATCTCTAGAGTCAATAATTTTCTATGAGGAACTACTGAACTCAATCACTTGCTGCCGTTACTCAACAGTTTTCTGTTGAGGTCTATCCCGTAGAGGTACTCCAATTGGATCAGTGATCGATTTCTAGGTTTCGTCGTAAACCTAATTGGTTACTTCCAATTACGTAAATCAATAGTTCAAACCGCACTCAAAGGTAGGGCATTTCCCATTGATATAGGAACTTCTGTACCAGAAACAATGGTATCTCCAATTATAGCCCCTCTGGGATGTAAAATATATCTCTTCTCACCATCCCCATAGTGTATGAGACAAATGTATGCATTTCGATTAGGGTCATATTCTATGGTTACGATTCTACCAGATATCTCTTTTTCATTCCGTCGAAAGTCGATTTTACGGTATAGACGCTTATGACCTCCCCCTCTATGCCCTGCGGTAATGATCCCTCTGGCATTACGACCTTTACCACAATGATGCTGTCCATAGATCAAATTATTTCGTGGATTGGATTTCGCTTGACTGTCTACGGCTCCATTGCGTGTGCTCGGGGTAGAAGTTTTGTATAAATGTATTGCCGTGTTATTAAGTCTTTTGCTTTAAGTTCTTTTCTCTATAAGAGGTGGAATAGAATAACCCGGTTGAAGCGTAATGATCATGCGTCTGTAATGCATTGTATGTCCCATCCTTCTACCCTTTCCCGGGAGTCGATGACTATTCATAGCTATTACCTTGACACCAAAGAAGAGTTCGACCCAACGCTTTATTTCTGTCCTAGTTGATCCTGATTCGACATTAGAAGTATATTGATTGTTCCCCAATAACCGAATGCTTTTTTCTGTCAATACTGCATATTTGATTCCATCCATAAATCCATTTTCTTCCCTATGAGTTCCAGTATTGATAAGAATTCTAGTTCTTACTGTTCATATGTTATGGTATGAATATACCACACCGATTCGCTATGTATGGATGATGAGATTCCATTGATACAGAGCCAATTCCAATAGACTTATTGAATGTTCCCATTGGCGTGCATCCAGCAGGAATTGAACCTACGAATTTGCCAATTATGAGTTGGGCGCTTTAACCATTCAGCCATGGATGCTTAACAGGGATCATCGTACATCGTGAATAACCAAATTCCAATTGAAATGAAATCTTTAGGAGGAATCAATGAAACGACATCAATTCAAATCCTGGATATTCGAATTGAGAGAGATATTGAGAGAGATCAAGAATTCTCACTATTTCTTAGATTCATGGATCAAATTCGATTCAGTGGGATCTTT